TTTGAAAAAAAAAATAAATAAAAATAATACCTACAGTAGAAGGACTAATCGGTTATTTCGTTCATCGCCCCCAATATGTCAATATTGGCACTGATGATACGTAAATGCAACTCGTTGTTCAAACAACTATTCAAAGTTCCTAGAGCTCCTTGTAAGGCTTGTTGGAAAACCCGTTGTCGGACTTGATTAATTGCCCTTTGTTGTTCAAAATGAATAGTTTCGTTGTTGTCATTTTCTAGTTGTTCCAAAGTCTTATAAGTTGAATTAATCAAAATCAACCTTTCTCGTTCTATCTCAGAGTATCCATTCACTCGATACTGATCTGCTTCCATTTCCACTTTCCGTAAGTGAGCCCGGGCTTTTTCTAGCCGTTCAATGGCCCCCCCACGCAGTTCTTCTGAATTTCGAATAGCATTCAGAATCCTCTGTTTTCGATTATCTAATAAATCACTTAATGAAAGTAGATTATCTTTCCATTCATTTCAAAACTTCCATAATCCCTTCCCGAACCAAACATGAACCTTTCGATTCATTTGGCTCTCACGCCCAACTCCTTCAATTACTTATGGCAAATTCCCATATCTTTTTTTGAATGTCATGAGCCTATCCTCTATTCTATTCTCTCTTCCTATTCAAAAAAAGAAAAATATCGAAACTAATCACTAATCCACAAAATATTCGGAGGACTCTGAGGACTCTTCTGACCAAACAAAAATATGTAATTGTCAGCAAAGTTGTTTCTTTTTTTTTTTGAATCCAAAAAGTTTTTCTTACTTTATTTATACACTTTAGACACAATACATAGGTCGTCGATTCAGCAATAGATAAAAGGGGGATGAAATCCCCATTTTTATAATAAATGGTTCAAATCATTTTATTGATATGAGTGTTCTATATCGATAAAATATTCATTTTGAAACCATCTCTATATTAACATAGTGGTAGAAAGAGTACCGTGCTGCGTCTGGACTTCAAACGATTTAGCTTTAACCATGTTAATGGTCCCACATTATTGGTCAAGAGAGAATCAAAGTAGATTTACCAATGAATCACGAAATGCTATGGTTCTTACATATGATTTGTGAATTTATTCAAAAGTAATTCGCGGGATCATGCACCCTTCTTTCCGAGTTATAACGGAACAAGTACAGCTGATTGGATCCAGCCTATTCTTGAAATAAACAACTCGCACACACTCCCTTTCCAAAAAAGATCAATACCCCAAGCACTACACTTAGATTTATTGGATTTGTTGCTAAAATATCGGTATTAAACCCGAAACTCCCGGCAGATGGCCAGTGACCCAAAGAAACGAAAGAATCGGTTACATTTTTCATATGATCTCCTCTTATAGATAGTAGATAGACTCCAAAATAAAGCAGAGTTCTTTTTGTATCACTTCGCCCCCTTTTCTTTGTTTTTTTTATAGCTATTTTCCTATTTTGAAATCGAGTCAAAAATGGATTCGATTTCGAAATAGTGAATTAGCTCCCTTGTTGAAAACCTTCCTAAAAAGGAGGTTTCCCTTGAACTACGAGCGGGAAGGATGAAAGCGAGTCAGTATGCTAATTCCTCATCCGCAAATCAGCCCCTCCCGTCGGTTATTTTCTCAACGAATAAGTAATTATAGGAATGAAATATTGCTATAATTCTAAAAAGCAAATGACAAGTCCAAGGCAATAAAATATGAAAAATGCATATTTTTCATATTTTAACAATTAAACAAAAGGATTCGCAAATAAAAGTGCTAATGCTACAACCAAGCCATAAATAGTTAAAGCTTCCATAAAGGCTAGACTAAGCAATAAAGTACCTCGTATTTTTCCCTCTGCCTCGGGCTGTCTCGCGATACCTTCTACAGCTTGGCCCGCAGCAGTTCCTTGACCAACTCCAGGTCCAATAGAAGCAAGCCCTACAGCCAATCCAGCAGCAATAACGGAAGCGGCAGAAATCAGTGGATTCATGATAAGTTCCTCGTACCCCCCCTAAAAAAAAAAAATAAATAAAAATAGTTAATGATACAATCAATCAATGAATTATGACTTAATTATTCCATCACTACAATTCATCTAGTCAAAGTAACTACAAACTTCGAATTGAAGTAATAATATTATTAAATCATCAAAACTACTTTGAATATATCTTTTTTCATTTCTATCAACAAAGTCTTTGTGAATTGAATCTATACAAGTTTCATTCGTCCATTTCTTTATTCTGAACCACTCCTTGAATTCTTCGATCTTTTTCTTGGTTTCATCCGTTTATTCATTCAACTCACAGTCACCGACGAGACGTAAGGACTTCTATTGGAATCCCCATCTAAATTCATAGTAGGGCAAATTAGATATATCTTTAGTTCATATATAACTAGTCAATATCTACTATCATATATACATGTCTTTCTTCCATAACGTAAACTAACTCTTGATTCATCTTAGATTCAATCGGATTCGAGAATCATGCCTCGGAACATCCACAAGAGTTGGCTTAGAACCATGAA